TTAATGGAAATTTTTTGATGTAGTGAGTAATAGCTCTGGTTGCTCGCTGTTCAAGAATTCTTGTTTAGGCAGTTCATACCATCCATACATAGTGTTTTGATCTAAGATTTCAATTCTTCCATGTTTCAGCAGTAACATATTGTTCCGTGTCCAAAATATGGAAGAAGGAGGTGTTTCCACGACTCTACCACCCAGTCAATTCTGTTCCACTTAATCCCTATTTCATGGCCACATATCTTTCAGGCTAAGGAATGGGAAACCTTTCTCCTATTACATGAATCCAATTTTCATTTCATCCGGGAAAAGCCATCTTTTTCTCAACAATGCCTTTGTCATTTGATCCAATAGCCTTCCGTTAGATAGGAACAGATTTGATAAATACTGATAACTCTCGGATAGAGTATTAGAACGGAAAAATCCATTAGATAATGAACTCTTGGTTCTAAGCCATCTCTGGCGATGAATCAACAATTCGAAGTGCTTTTCTTGCGTATTCTTGATAAACCAGCGTTTATATATAGATGTAGGAGGATCTGTTTGGGAAGTAAGAAGCCCCTTTGACATCTCCTCATCTGCAAAGAATTCTCGATGTGAAAACACAGAGACAAAGGGCTGATCTTTGAATAGGAAAAAGAGTGGATCTGCAGGGTCCCAAATGAATTGGCTTATTCGAAAAACGCCTTGTTCTTTGGAAGATCTATCTCGTATCTGGTACTGCATGGTTCCACTCTGCAAGAACTCCGAATCATTCTCTTGAAGCTCATCCTCTTCATCATAAACGATCCGCTTGCCCCGAAATGACCTGGCCCAATAGGGAAATCCCAATTCATTGGGCCTTTCGATACAATCAAATAGAAAGCCCCAAGGGCTCCATATTCTAGGAGCCCAAACTATGTGATTGAATAAATCCTCCTCTATCTGTTGCGGGTCGAGGATTCCTTCTACTTCCCCTTCTTCAAACTCCGATTCATATTTTTCATAGAGAAATCTCTGATCAAGGATAGAACAAGATCCATTTTGCATCATATCTAAGGGACTCCTTGGTTCGGGCCGAAGAAGCAATGTCACTCGATCATTATCAATGCAATCTTTTTCTGTCCGTGAGGATCCCACCAGAGCGCCTTCTACTTCTAATAGGCCATGAACTAGATTAGAATCATTCTCAACAAGTCCATAATAAATGATCCCATTTTTTTCATCGGGTCCGGGTAGAGACCAAAGGTCTTGAGCAATCGATCCGGCAGAACAACTCAAAAGATAAAGAAGTATCGTTAATTTCTTCATGCTCGTTCCAAGTTCGAAGTACCATTTGTACAAATAAGAATCCCCTTCGTTACATGATTTCTTCTTCATATAGATAGATATAGGATCTATGGGGCAATTACTTAGAAATACATTTTGTGCAACAGCCCTTCCTATCTGATAGAAAAGGATCCCATGATCCTGAACCGATCTTACCTGGGATCGCAAATCCCAAGTTTGTCTATGAAGAGCAGATCGAATTATATTAGTGTCTAGAATTGATTTCTTCTGTGTAATACTAATCGATAGGGCCTCATTGGTAAGTGCTACAAGATCTCGTACATTGGAACCCATGGTTACGGACCCGAATCTCTTAGTATGGAACATTTTCTTTTCCAAGTGAAATCCCCTACTATATGAAAGAGTGAAAACGTGCTTTCGTTGTTGTGGAATAAGAAGCCTTCGTATCTTAATGCATGTATTTAATTTATTCGGAGCTATTAGAGCGGGATCCACTTTTTGGGGAATATGAGTCGAAGCAATAACAAGAATATTTCTAGTGGAACATCTTTCACAATCCCTGGAGAGATAGTTCACTAATAGACCGAGGGATAAGTAATTCGACTCATTCACATCCAGATCGTGAATGTTTGGAATCCATATTATGCAAGGAGACATTGCTTTTGCTAATTCGAATTGAAGGGTGATATAAAATCGGTCTATTTCCGGCATCATATCCATAGTTAGTGCATTCATCCTAGTTAGAAGCTCCAGCTCCGTATCAAGGTCACGGTCGATATCGTCACTCACATCAATATCGTCACTATCATCAATATCGTCCCTATCATCAATAAGAAAACCCTTAGGCTTGTTATCCAGGAACTTGTTCAGAAATACTGTAATGAAAGGAACATAGGAGTTTGTCGCTAGGTATTTGACCAAATAGGACCGTCCAGTTCCTATAGAACCTATCACTAAAATACCCCTAGAGGGGGATAAGGCTAAGCGGAGCGAAAAGGGTTTTCCATGAGATGGGAAATGAAAACTATTCGCCCCACACGAGGTTTGTGAATAAGTGATTGTCTGATAATGAGCAAGGAATATCCGTCTTTCTGCTAAACAGGGTGTATTGAACTCATAATTCATTAGATACTTTTTATGAATGTCAACTAAGTATCGTAAGTAAATTGCTCCCGGCTCTTCAATCATTTGATAACCAGAGTCATTCTTTGATAAATGATCACTATGGGTCAGACTC